AATACAGGCATTTGTGGGTTCAATGCGAAAATTGTTATGGATTAAATTATAAGAAATTTTTTAAATCAAAAATGAATATTTGTGAACAATGTGGATATCATTTGAAAATGAGTAGTTCAGAGAGAATCGAACTTTCGATTGATCCGGGTACTTGGGATCCTATGGATGAAGACATGGTCTCTCTGGATCCCATTGAATTTCATTCGGAGGAGGAGCCTTATAAAGATCGTATTGATTCTTATCAAAGAAAGACAGGATTAACTGAGGCTGTTCAAACAGGCATAGGCCAACTAAACGGTATTCCCGTAGCAATCGGGGTTATGGATTTTCAGTTTATGGGGGGTAGTATGGGATCTGTAGTTGGGGAGAAAATCACCCGTTTGGTTGAGTACGCTACTAATCAATTTCTACCTCTTATTATAGTTTGTGCTTCCGGGGGGGCACGCATGCAAGAAGGAAGTTTGAGCTTGATGCAAATGGCTAAAATATCTTCTGCTTTATATGATTATCAATCAAATAAAAAGTTATTCTATGTATCAATCCTTACATCTCCTACTACTGGTGGGGTGACAGCTAGTTTTGGTATGTTGGGGGATATCATTATTGCCGAACCCAATGCCTACATTGCATTTGCGGGTAAAAGAGTAATTGAACAAACATTGAATAAAACAGTACCTGAAGGTTCACAAGCGGCGGAATATTTATTCCAGAAGGGCTTATTCGATCTAATCATACCACGTAATCCTTTAAAAAGCGTTCTGAGTGAGTTATTTCAGCTCCACGCTTTCTTTCCTTTGAATCAAAATTCAATCAAGTAGAACACTAAGTTCCATTATTTTATTTGTAGTAAACAAGTAGTTAGTTTATCGGAATCCAAGTCAAAATCAGACGAATGGAATTTTCTTTGTTGACATAAGATCGAATTGTAGAAAGAATCAAAAGTTGCGGATAACTCTTTTTTTTATCTATATTCCTGCTTACTAATTAAGAAGCCTCTATCAACAAGATAAAAGAGTGAATTCTTCTTTTCGTGAAATTAGGCAAATAAAACGAATTTCCTCTTCCCGTGTATGTATATAGAATTCAAATATAGAAAATATAGATAGATATAGAGTTTTGTATCTTTTTATATCTCCCGAGAATCCCATTTTCATTAAGAAGCCCTGTTGGATCGGATTCTAACAAATCTTTCAAGAATTTATAAGAAACTTTTTCTTTATTAAATTAGAAGACAAGAACAAAAGACGAAGAAAATAATAATAAGAAAGGCTATTATCATACATATTTTTCATGAAGAAAGATGAAGAAGTCCATTATATACTCACTTAGATATATAATTAGATCTATACTAATTAGGATCTATCCTAATTAGAAGTGAATAAATACTAATTCATAATAAATGGAATTATGAATTAATAATAATGTAATAATTACAATTCTGAATTATAATTATTATAAGATATCTTTAGAAATAATAATAACAGGTACAAATAGTAAATCGAGGTACCCATTCTATGACAACTTTCAACTTTCCCTCTGTTTTTGTGCCTTTAGTAGGCCTAGTATTTCCGGCAATTGCAATGGCTTCTTTATCTCTTCATGTTCAAAAAAATAAGATTGTTTAGATCCGGTGGGACCAAATCTCATCCATTTTTTTTTTCAAAACTTAGACTTGTATCATAACACAGATATCTATTTAGGGGGATATGATATAACATGCGGCTTCCGCCAAACATAAAGGAAAAGCTCTTATGCCTGCCGAACCATGATATATGGGTAAATGAATTCTAGCTATTTTCAAATAGATCAGGATTGCCGGATGGCTGAAATGTAAAGTCGGTGTATCTATATGTATGTCGATATCTATACTGGGATCATACGAAGGGTATGTTATTATTTTAGATCTAACCAATTTGATGAATTACTCCTAAAGGTTCACATCAAACTAGTGCTAGTTGATGAGAGTTACTTCGGAAACAAAAAGAGTAAAGTCAAATTAATTTGGTGTATTCTCTCAATTCCAATAAAATGCAACCGGATCAAGTATGAGTTGTCGATCAGAACATATATGGATAGAACCAATAACGGGGTCTCGAAAAACAAGTAATTTCTGCTGGGCCGTTATCCTTTTTTTAGGTTCATTAGGATTCTTATTGGTTGGAACTTCCAGTTATCTTGGTAGAAATTTGATATCTTTATTTCCGTCTCAGCAAATCGTTTTTTTTCCACAAGGGATCGTGATGTCTTTCTATGGGATCTCAGGTCTATTTATTAGCTCCTATTTGTGGTGCACAATTTCGTGGAATGTAGGTAGTGGTTATGATCGATTCGATAGAAAAGAAGGAATAGTGTGTATTTTTCGTTGGGGATTTCCTGGAAAAAATCGTCGCATCTTCCTACGATTCCTTATAAAAGATATTCAGTCCGTCAGAATAGAAGTTAAAGAGGGTATTTATGCTCGTCGTGTCCTTTATATGGACATCAGAGGCCAGGGGGCCAT